TTAGCTATTTATATATTAGCTTAGCTATTTATATAAAAATTTCGTTAATTATTTGTCTGATGGGGTTTACATATACTCGTAATTAATATTATTATTAATAATGTAATTATTATTATTATATATATATTATTATTGAGTATTCAATTGATTTAAAACATTGAATATTAAATTATTATTAATTAATTTAATTAATAATAATTTAATATAATATATATAGATAATATAGAATTAAATTCTTTAATTTAAAAGTTAAATACATGAATCATTCATTAATTCGTAGTCAGCAGCTCAGCCAATAGTTAATGGTTCCACTTTTTTTTTAAGTTTCAATTTTATAACTTAAAATTCACATTTTTAATATTACATAGAATTAGGCGTATAAATTTGTGAACATTAATTAATTTTAGATACTATACAATTAATTAACAAAGCATATTTTTTGAAAAAAAAAAAATTATTTTTTTTAGGCATAGAATTTAATCAAATTAAAACCGAATATAAGATGAAAATACAATAAAAAACTAAATTAAAAAATTAGGAAATAAGATCTTTTATATCATTTTGGCGGCATGGCCGAGTGGTAAGGCGGGGGACTGCAAATCCTTTTTCCCCAGTTCAAATCCGGGTGTCGCCTGATCAACAAACTATCATAAAAGGAATTTTTGATCTGTAAATATATATAAATTACATTTTTATTAGCACAAGAAGAGGAAAGGTAGTGTTGATACTTGTTTGATTATAAAAATTGCAGATAAAAAAATTTTTAATAAAAATTGTAAATACTTATATTGAAGGTTTAAAACTAGTGTGCAAGTCATAATTATATTTATTATTTAATTTTATATTAAATTTAATAGTGTTGATTGATTGGGTCTTGAATTAAATTATATTACCAACTAGGAATCTTCTTCAATTATAAAATCATTAATCAAAAAAAATATTTTGACTATGCGCCATTAATTTAATTATTATTAGTGAGGAAAAATTTATTGATATTAATAAAGATAGGGGACAAAAATCATATGGATATAGTAAGTCTCGCTTGGGCTGCGTTAATGGTAGTCTTTACATTTTCTCTTTCGCTTGTAGTATGGGGAAGAAGTGGACTCTAGAAGTCTCACGAAAACTTTTAATTGAGTTAAAAAACCAATTTTTATCAATTGTTTTATAGATCGTTCTGCTCTGCAAAGTTTTTTTTTTTTTTACTTTTTTTGAACAGACAATAAATCCTGTTGATATAAAATTTATTTGAAATTAATTCATCCTAATTTTTCCTTATATTTTATTTATTTAACTTCAAAAAAAAAAATAAAGTTATATAGAAAATAACGCGAGAAATAAAGTAATCGGTTGGTTACTTTCAATTTTCGTATTTTATTTTTTAAATGTAATTGGTGCTTTAGCAATTCATTTAATATGAATATTAGAACCGAGTCAAGCGTTAAAAATTTTTCGTTTGGTTTACTTTATTTTGTGAAATTCGAACCGAAAAAGTTATCATTGAACCGTTGTCAATAGCTCATTTATTATGTTTTCATAGAAGAATAAAAAAAATATATTTTATAAAATACAGATTATTCAATTCATAAGCTTAAGAATGACTTTGAGATTAGTTCATATTGATTGAAAAAAAAAATTAAATGTAGGAAAAATGTAATTGGATTATAGAAAAATATATCTATATATAGATGAACATAAAATAATAGTGTATATTGAACACTAGTAAACCTCCCTTTTATTTTATTTAGTTCAGCTATATACACTAAAAAAATATATATTACTAACGGATAGTATGGTAGAAAGAAATAGATTTCTTTCTACCATACTATGAATAAAAACTCCCTCTGAATGTTTTTATTCAATCAGTTAACTCATAAATTGAGTTTAATTTAAACTCAAATGAATTAATCATTTTGACTGACTGTTTTTACGTAAATTATAAGGAGAAAAGCAGTAGGAACTAGAATAAAAAGTGCGGTAGCAATAAATGCTAGAATATTTACTTCCATAATCTCAGCGTTTTTTTACTTCGTAATAACAAAACTCGGGATTTAATCCCATAGAGATGATAAATTTTTAAACTGGATGAATTACCTCTCGATGCGAGAATATTGAATCGAATAAATATCATGAATAACAATATCTAAGCTATCAAATAAATTCATCATCATCGAATTGAATAGTATAACAAAGGAGTATCCTTTATCCATACTGAATTAAAAATAGGATTCACGAGATAATCAAGAATTCATGAATTTATCAGTCTTTTTTTTATTGTATATAAACTATATCGTGGCATGTATTAATTATACAATCATATGATAAAGGATCATTAGAACAACTTCGCTTAGTCACAAATAAAAATAACGAATAAAATAAATGTTAAATGAAAACAAAAAATAGTTTGATTCAAAACTTTTTTGTATTAATTGGAAGACAAAGAAGTATTATAAATAATATTCTTGATATAAAACTGATATAAAATAAAAACACTTAATAA